TACCACTGAAAGATTTAGCCGAATACTTAAAAAATAGCCCAAAAAGTGAAATGAATGCTGGGATAATTGGTTTATATGGATCGTTCCTGGTCGAGACCAAATATCAAAATGACATTGCCATAAATAGATAAAATAGTATTTCCATTTATTTATCAAAAGAGGAGTATTCTTTGAAACCAGAATTGATTTTCCTTGATATCTAACATAATGGATGAAAGTATCCTTAAAGAATGATAAGGTATATGAACAATCCTTAACAGATACTTCGACAAGATGTTCTATTTTTTCATAGAAAAAAATTCGCTCAAAAAAAACGCGAAAATATTTTAACCGTAACTGAGAGGATTTGTTACGTAGAAAAAGAAAGATAGATTCATATTCCCGTACATATAAATTATATAGGAACAAGAAAAATCTTGGATTACTTTTTGAAAAAAAAGTAGAAATCAATTTTTTTGGAGTAAAAAGACTATTCCAATTATAATAGTAATAAAAAAACAACCTTAATAAATGAAAGAAAGAGACATCTTTTATCCAATATCGAAGGATTTGAACCAAGATTTCCAGATGGATAGGATAGGGTATTCGTATATCTGACTCATGATTTAAATATATCAGTTTATCTTCGAAAAAGGGAAAAATGGAATGAATTGATCGCAAATTATTATAAGATTTTACGATTTCTAATTCCCTTAAGGAAGAGATAAATAATTGTAGGGAAAATAAAATCTCCACGACGACAACAAAACCTTCTAATATTATTTGAGAATAAAAATTATTGTTAGAACCCCTAAAAGGATTTTTGTTAGAATCATTAGCAAAAATGATGAAATGAGTCTGTTGATACATTCGAGTAATTAAACGTTTTACAATTAGTAAACTAAATTTCTTGTTATAACCTACATTTTCTACAAAAATGGACCCATGACCAAAAGCTAGTCCATAAAAATATTCCCGAAAAAAAAGTGGGTATAGGATGTCCTGGTGTCGAGATCTATGGAGTTCTAAATATGCTCGATATTCCTCCATTTAAAAAAGTCTATTTGGTCAAACAAAGAATCAGAGATTCATTGGATTATCAAATGATACATAGTGCGATATGATCAAAACAGGAAATTCGAGGTATATGTATATATATATACCTAGAAAACAAGTAAAATCCATCAACGGACTCTCTCTAATCGCTTTTTCCACCTAATTTTTGTTCTAGGATAACAAGCTAGTTAGGAATCCTTTATTTTTTTTCAACCTAATCGCTCTTTTGATTTTGGAAAAAATATCTTTATCAATATACTCTTTCTTTTACACATTTATCGCTACCCCAAAATAAAATATAATGGAAAATAGCTATATAGTTAGGACTCATAACAAAAATAAATAATCCATTCACCGGAAAAGCTTTTCCCATATCAAGCACTAACCTCTTTTTAACGTACAATTAGATGGGGTAATCATTCAAATAAAAAATAAATGAAAGCTCGTTGCTTTTTGTTTCTCTATTAGAATTGGTATAATTGGAGCCACCAAGCTCTATCCCTTTATTAATTAAACCCAACTGAATTTTTTTGTTCCGAGCCAAGAATTCACAAACAAAAATTTGGGCCCGATCCTATAACAATGAAATATTTTTAGAATTCTTCATCGATACGACATGCTACTTTTTCCATTCATTCCTTTCAGGATCAGTCGTGGTTTTACAAGCTCTACCGATGGTATGGACGAACCGATTGTTTCATAGAAATGTGTAAAAAATAGAGTCGCTCTTAAAAGCCGAGTACTCTACCATTGAGTTAGCAACCCCAATATAATTTAGAAAATAACGTGGGTGTATATATCCAATCGCAATAAAAACAATAAAATTAATTAAAAGATTGAATTGTCTAATAAAATATCAGACATAAAAAAAAAAAAAATAGAAAAACTCAAAATGTTGAAGGCGAATTGATTCTCAACATACAAATGAACAGATAAAACAAAAAAATTTTCTAAAAAAATTAAAAATGGTATACCACCCCTTTATCTAGAATGTTATACATTATTATATTATATATATAGATTAGTTTTTTCTTTACCTTTCAATTCAATAAATAATTCAATTACTTACCCTTTAATCAAAAAAGAATTTCTTGTTTGTATCGCAGAAAATCCAATGAACCTACCATTTGATGAAGTAATAAAGCCTATTTATTAACGTGAGTAAATTGATCAATTTATTCACGATCGGATTATATTTATTTGATACACTGTTGTCAATATTAGTATTGAAAAAGAATACAATCGAGAAAACAAACGAATAAAATAAAAATGAGAAAATATAATATTAATGAAATATTAATATTTCATTAAGACTATATTTTCTATTTTCAATATTATCAATTCGATTATTATTATGTTATTACTTATAACAAAATTATAAAAAAATTCTTTAAATATATAAATTTGATTAGATTCTAATTCTAAACTAAAAACTTATAAAAAAATTATAGAAATCTAAAAATCA